CCTATGAGGATGAGGTACCAGATGAGATAAACGATGTTTAGAAGGGATATAATGAAATTCCTTGATTGGCTCTTCCCAGAGGAACGATCTATTTTATTTGATTGATGGATCCAACATTCTAATGAATTCAAAAAGAGAATGTTCTTATTCGAACCGCCTTGTGATCTTCAACCAATTATGTGCTTCAATATAATTCCCTGGAGTAAGCGCTATAGCTTGTTTCCAATATTCAGCAGCTTGATCGGACCAAGCCTCCGCAATTTCAGAATCTCCTTGTCGAATGGCCTGTTCTCCCCGGTCGGAATAGGAAGGTCCATTCCTTCCCTTAGAACCGTACTTGAGAGTTTCCTATCTCATACGGCTCAGCAGTCAATTCTTTTGGTGTCCCATTTTAATCTACCATATCTAAATGATTGACAAGAAATGTCAATCTATCCCCTTTTCTCGGGTTAACCAGAAAGGTTAATTACATGAGTTTCAAACTTGAACATTGATCAATAATCAGTTTTCTCTTTTCTCCCACCTTCAGAAGAACATAGGTATCCCCTCCTATCGTTAGAATTTTCTGAAAGGTAACTATCTCGGCTTCATATAGAAATTCATATAGAATCTTTGAAAAGGACTTTCTTTCCTCCAGAAGAAAGAAAGGACTTACTGTCTTTGGGATCTGATGCCGCACCGCTGCTCAATACCTTAGTAGATCGACTCTATTACATAAGTGGATTCCTAACTTTTATCTCATGACATTAAGTAAGCATAAGCAGTTCTTATTGTATCGGCCTCAAAACTTCGCTAATTGATCTTTACGGTGCTTCCTCTATCAATTAGATCCTTTATCCATAGAATCTAGTATATAGGCCGTACTTATTTCTTCCTATTTCGGCTCGTATGAAGTCTCTTTCTTTGCTACAGCTGATAAAAATCGTTGCTTTTGACAATGCATATGTAGAAAGCCCGTTTTGTTTCTAGTATTTACTAGAAGATTTGATCTTTCTTTCCTTCTTTCTATAGTGGAGATAGTCGCACGTAATGACAGATCACGGCCATATTATTAAAAGCTTGTGGTAAGAATGGGTTTCGTTCGAGTGCCCGGAAATAATATTCCAAAGCCTTCGTATGTTCTCCGTTGCTTGTGTGGATAAGTCCTATGTTATAGAGTATATAACTTCGATCATAGGGATCAATTTCTGGTCGCGTAGCTTCATAATAATTTTGTAAAGCTTCCGCATAATTTCCTTCGGATTGAGCCGACATCCGTTACGGTCGTTCAGTTCATTCTATTCAAAGAATCTCCGTTCCAGAACCGTACACGAGATTTTCATCTCATACGGCTCCTCCCTTCTGTGCATAGTAATAAGGGGAGAATAGTCCATGGAATCAAAAAAGATTGAAATATTCTTATTATGAACTGAAAGGGGCTGGTCTTTTTACAAGAAATCTCTAGCTAGCCTTACTGCAAGAGGTTTGTCTTTTCTTAACACCAAGGGTGTTGTTGCTTGGTCGAAATGGTAACTCCAACAATTTCTTTGTCCTCAACGCCCTCTATTCTATTTCCAGGAATTAGTCACTTCAACGATCTTCGATGGTTATACGGGTATCCAAAGTGCGAACGAGATGGGTGTTTGTTGTCCCAACCATTCTTCTCAGTCCCGATCCCGATAAGGAAAGGGGGTAATTTATAACAAAGTTTTCGTGTTGTTGATTCCTAGGTGTAGTGTTTCTTCCCCTATGCGGCCTATTGGTACTAGTGTAATAGTATTGACCTGCAATACAAAACCTATAGGTGTAACCTTTCGCTCAATACTAGAATCGACAATTGAAGCATCTGAGGCTGCATCAATCGGGGATACACGACAGAAGGAATTGTTCTATCTCCAAACTAACTTCACCTTCATCAAGCGTAGGTTTCTTTCAAGAATCTTTTTTCTTTGTATCCCGAATCATGTCTCTTTCTCATAAGACTGAGATCGGTAAATAAAGAAAAAAATCAAATCGCACCATCTCTGTAATAGGTAAATGCCTCCCTTTCTCTTGAAGTTGTCGGAATTATTCGTAATAAGATATTGGCTACAATTGAAGAGGTTTTATCAAAAAAATTTCCATTTATCCGAGATCTAGGCATAGTTAACAATCCATTCGAGAATTCTTCTCATTACCCTTCGAGGGAAAATGATTCCACAAACAAAGGAATTGTACAGTACGAAATCACATAAAAACAGACTAATTCAAAAAAAAAAAAAAAAGATGTGGACCTTCCACTCAAATTGTCCCTTTTGGACAGGGATAGATAAGAAATATTTGAATCCTATTGGATTTCATTCCAATTGAGTAGTATACCCTTTATTACTATATTTATCGAAGTTGAGGAATCAAGGAATTTTTCCTACAGATTCTGAGAATTCGATAAGTTTTTTTATCCCTCGAGTCTTCGAAAATCTTTCTTTGCTTTGAAGAAAAGTTTTCTATTGAGAATTTCATTAATCAGTCGTACCTGTATTGGAGTAATATGAATGACTCGATATTCACTCGGTTTCTGGGCAAGAATCCTAAGATTCTGTAGGAGAGATGGCCGAGTGGTTCAAGGCGTAGCATTGGAACTGCTATGTAGACTTTTGTTTACCGAGGGTTCGAATCCCTCTCTTTCCGTACCTTCACCTAATTCACCAGGGTTACCAACCGCAATGTATTAAATCAAAGAACAATTATTGATATCATTATTCCAAGAGTAAGACCCTTATTTGATAGAGATTCTTCCTAACTAATTACTGCGGTACGGAAATACCAATACCGACCAGAAGGAGTAGAAAGAGATGAAAATATCACTACTGACCCATTTGTGATATGTGAATGGGAGAAAAATCCGGATGAAACCCCCCTTTTACTTGACTTTTGCGAAAAAGGGGGGGACAAAATTGTCCGAAGCTTTGTTATTTTAGTTAGGTTTAGGTCTGACGGGAATAATATTCTACGACTAGTAACTCTTTGATTTTCAAACCGACCCATTTCCTATCTATTATTCGATTTACTAATCCTTTATATTGGGATGAGTGAAAAGTCAAATGTTTTGCCAATTTCTTGCGGGGGGATGAATCAATATGATTTCGAATCAGAGCTCTGGATCTTTGTTCATCCCTCGTAGTAATAATATCTCGGGGTTTGCAGCGATAACTCGGGATATCTACTATACGACCATTAACTAAAATATGTCTATGGTTAACTAATTGCCTGGCCCCAGGAATGGTCGAAGCCATACCCAACCGAAAAAGGATGTTATCCAAACGCATCTCAAGTAGTTGTAGTAAAACCCGACCCGTTGACCCTTTAGTTTTTCCAGCGATATGAACATATCTAAGTAATTGTCGCTCTGTCAGACCATAATGAAAACGCAATTTTTGTTTTTCTTGTAGACGAATACAATATTGAGATTTTTTCCTGAAACGCGATTTCTTTCTTCTAAGATGACTTCCGGGTCTAGGTCTTTTACTAGTTAGTCCCGGTAAAGCCCCCAGACGGCGTATTTTTTTGAAACGAGGTCCTCGGTAACGAGACATAAAGACTCCTTTTTTCTTTTTTTTTTTATTGAAATTTTTTTTTATAAAATAAACCTAGATTCAGGCTGAACTAAACGATAAACGAAGATAAATCTACTGAAGTGAAATACTACAAAGAAGAATGAGATGAATTGGATCAATATCTGGATTGCTTTGTATATATGTATATATGTATATATACATATATATATACATTTAAGGAGGAAGTTAAAGATCCTTTTCTTGATTTGTTCTGTAGAGATTTAACTGCCCCAATCCGTTTTTTATTCATAGTTGGAAGTTCCCGCGACATAATAGATCGGTGATCTTGTAAAAGAAAAAAGGTAGGAGTCTTTTCAATATTCCTTGATATCAAGGAAACACTATCAATCATGGAAAAAATCGGACAAATAGAGAAAAGCCGGCTATCGGAGTCGAACCGATGACCATCGCATTACAAATGCGATGCTCTAACCTCTGAGCTAAGCGGGCTCGCATAACAGAAACAGTGCATAGGAATTCGGTAAACTACCGGGACCCTTACTATCATTAATTATTCATTAATTCTTAATAATCATCATTAAGTATTAACTAAACTACTAGTGACTTAACTACTATTAACTATAAGATTATGAATAGTCAATTCATATGAATTGGCTATTTCAATTCATATGAATTTTATAGAATTCTATGAAATCCAATATGGTTAATTAATATTATAAGAAGCTTCTTATATAGTTTCTATATCTTATATAGTTAAGAATAGATATTTTATATCTATTTAAGAATGGATGAAAGATAATATCTATATACTAATATTAGTATTAGAAATTTCTATTTCTTTTCTTTGATTTGATTTCGAATTTCTTTCCTTTTGAATTGAATTCAAAATGCAAAATAAAATATTAGACTCTAACTATATTAGTTAGAATTAGTTCTAGCGGATTCTATATTCGAATTCTATTCGAATTAGAGCGAATCGGTCCTAAGGAAAGGATAAGATACAATCCGGATCATAATGAGATCTTCCCACGATTTCATTCGGAAAGAGGGGAGATAGAACGAAGAAAAAAAAGAAGAATCAATATCGACCGTTCCAGTATTCCAAATCGAGCAGGAAAAATGAGAGGGAGAGAGACATGTATATGTGGGATATATCCATCCATATTGAATTGCGGATACATCAATGATAGAATCATTTCTGATTGGACCAGGTTCCCCGATAGAGATGAAAGAAGATGGGTAAGAAATAGAAGCAGACACTGATTTGATATAGAAATCAGTATCTAATGAATTCAATGGTTCCAACATAAATGAAAGAGGGGGGATCACAATGATTTCTCGGCGGGGATATGGCGGAATTGGTAGACGCTACGGACTTGATTGGATTGAGCCTTGGTATGGAAACCTACTAAGTGAGAACTTCCAAATTCAGAGAAACCCTGGAATTAAAAATGGGCAATCCTGAGC